ACGAAGATAAAAAAGAATCAAAATTTCTGCCAGATCCCTTATTTCCCTGGGATTGTAGTTCAATCGGTTAGAGCACCGCCCTGTCAAGGCGGACGCTGCGGGTTCGAGCCCCGCCAGTCCCGACGGATCCAATAAATACAAAAATCTATTTTTCCCTTTCTATGAACTAGTAAAGAATGTCAAGGGGTATACTTACATTCCCAAAGCAAAAAGGAGTCTTGATTTCTTTTTTTTTCCTATTTTTCCATCTCGCTTTTTTTGTTTGTTAGGTTCGGAACTATGTAATTAATTGAAGTGGAAAGGCAATCTGATGATCCTTCATCAGAAGATTCTCCAAGGAAGACGCAAAGGTGGGTTATAGAAAAAACAAGGAAACGGATGAGAAATATCATTTCGGAGTAATTGAGTTAGGAATCAAAATTTTGATTCGGTATGGATAAAAGAACTTCCTATGTTATACTATTCAAGTCTTGACGACGGGTTGATTTGATAGATCAGATATTGTTATTCATGATAGTGATTCGGTTCAAGATCATCGAGAGGTAATTCATCCATTGAATTTACAGACGATAGACGAAAGATTTATCATCTCTAGGGGATTAAATCCCGAGTTATTGCGAAGTAAAAAACCGATGAGATTATGGAAGTCAATATTCTTGCATTTATTGCTACTGCACTATTCATTCTAGTTCCTACCGCCTTTCTACTTATCATTTACGTAAAAACAGTCAGTCAAAATGATTAATTCGATTGAATTTTCAAATGAATTTGAATCAAACTTTCCTTCCAAGTTCTTATCAAAAATTTACGAAGTAAAATGAAAGGGGTCCAATTTCACGTCTTAACTTAAATGAAATGAGCGCACTAGAATCGGAAATTATCTAAGAGATAGATAGTATGGTAGAAAAATGCATTTTTCTACCATACTATCTATCTCTTAGTCTATAAAGCTGTAATCTAGAATAAAGATAAACGCTTAAGTTTCTATATATCAATCTACAATATTATCTTCCTATATGTGTATATTAATTCCATTTCCATATCAATATATTCCATATATTCTATGGAATTGACATAAGACCCAATTTGCTACATCTATTTGTTCCGCTCAATCTAAAATCATAATTATTTTAGGATTCTAATTCCTTTCCTTTTACTAATAAGTAAGGGGAAACCTCCCCTATTTTTAACGCCATATGAAATAAGGTGATAAAGCCTAAACCGCTTTTCTAAAATTCGAATAGAAACCAAAGGGTAAATGCCCAATATGTAACCCGCCCGAGGCAAGATCTTATTATTGACCAGTCTCTCCTTAAACAACCACTATCTCGATATCATTTCTTATAGAAAGTGTGTATACGCTTAACAAAACGACTTCTTTTTTGAAGAGTCAAGAGGGAAATAAATAAAAAAAGAAAAACTTCCTTAGTATCCGTCTATAAAGATAGTAAGAGCCCATTCCCGTTGATTGAAATAGAAAATTTCGGAAGAATTTTAGGTTGGAATAAATTTCCAATCATCTGAATCCCTTTCTTTTCGAAGTACAAAGACGGGAGAAATATCTCTTGGATTGAAAGAGTATGATTCCTATAATAGATTACTCCATTGGAATCCAATGGGATTCCAAATTCAGAGTTTTGATTTTAAATAGTTCAAAGTGCGTTGCAGAACGATCTATAAAACAAGCGGGTTTGATTCCTGAACTCAATTAGTAGTACTTCTAAAGCCCACTTCTTCCCCACACTACGAGTGAAAGGGAAAATGTAAAGACTACCATTAAAGCAGCCCAAGCGAGACTTACTATATCCATGTGCATTATGTCCCCTAATCTCTATAAATACGAAGGAATTATTCCTCAGTAATAATAGTGGAATTAATGTCGTAGAGTCAAAAATGGGTTCTACCGAACACTATTGAGAAATCCATCCAATAAATCGATTATGATTTCGAGTTTTTTGGTGATTCAGGCGACACCCGGATTTGAACTGGGGAAAAAGGATTTGCAGTCCCCCGCCTTACCGCTCGGCCATGCCGCCAAAATGATAGAAAATAGGTGCAATTTTTTCCGGATTACGGAATTATTATTGTACTTGCATTTTGACTTCTGTTTTCCTTAATCCTTTTATTTCCTAAAAAAAAAAAAAAAGAAATACCCCTTTTGATTGGATTTGATCCATCCCTTTGATTGTATAGTATCTGAAAATACACAATGCTAAAAACATTCTCTCGTTTTTCTATTGAGAAAAAAAAGTGTGTATTTTTCAGACGAGAACTTTGAACCATTGACTCCTTACTTGGAATTCATGAACGATCCTGGCATTTGAATTTCAAATTGTGTTTTCCTAATGACAACATAAAAATTGAAGCAGAACTAATCAGTATTGATTTTTCAATTAAAAAAGATTTCTCAATTTCAATTATAACAAAACATATGAGTATATGTAAACCCCAGAACATAAATACAGATATCTATTATTTAGATATATTATCGATAAGGAAT